ACTGAACCCACAATTGGGATAAGCACGAAAATTAAAGCTTCGATAAATACAGATACACCCAATACATCGAAACTCATTGCCCATGGATAAAGAAAGACCGTTTCAACATCAAAAACAACAAAAACTAGAGCAAACATGTAATAGCGGATTCGGAATTGTAACCAAGCGTCCCCCATAGGTTCTATGCCCGATTCATAACTAGAGAGCTTCTCTGGTCCTTTACTAACCGGGGCTAAAACTCCTGAAATTACAAATGCCAAGATAGGAATAACGCTTGATATTATTAGAAATGCCCATAAAATATCATATTCGTGAAGCAGAAACATAAATGTACTCCTATTAATGTGGAATATGCTTAATTATTCGAGTTGGCATTGTCAATTCATCCAGAACTTGTTTTCCTAGGTGAAACAAGAATTTATTTTAATCAAATCAAAGTGTATAGTTCAGAGTTTGTTTGCTGCGTGGCATGCCTTGTTTAGAGATTCATCCAACGGAATCGGGATTCCGTTTTTGATTTCGATTCTATTTAGATATGGTGTAGAAATAAGGCGTTCTTACACAAACAAAACTCTCTCACTTTGTCTCGCTTTCTCTATTCTCTATAAAAAAATAGATATAAGATTAAAAAATATTAAATAATAAAATTCTAAATAATAAAAGTAATTTAATTAAATACTAAAATATACTAATCTAACCTAATAGAATATTCTATTACTAATGTATTCTAATGAATAGTAATACTATAACTATGTTTCATAATTCTGAAACGAAATACTATGTTTTTGTTTTTTTCTTGATATTTCCTTATATTTATTTCTTTGTATTTTATATTTAGAAATATATATTTCTTATATAAATTATATGTAAATATATAATTTATGTAATGTATAAATAATAAAATGAAATAAGATAATGAAATATTATCAAAAAATAATATCAAACATAACATAGTTATTATCAAAACCAATAATTTTTGGGGGGTAAAAAATGTCTAGGGATTTCTAACATATTCGAAGTATTCTTTTCATTAAAATCCAGGTAAAGGATCGTCGTTGTTTCTATTTATTTTATACAAATACGAATACGTAAACACAATCTAATGCATCGAACGATTATATTTTCTTTCTTTTTCTTGTCCTAGATTTGACACATACTGATCTGATTAGATCCATTGGAATGAATTATTGTTTTTATTTTCAAGTACCTATGTATTTACATGAATATGTGGTAATGCTTTCATTTCATTTCTATGAAACAACCAATGGTCTGGTCTGTCCAGTCTATAAACAAGTACTAATGAGGAAATGAAAACTATACTAAACAAAAATAGAATGTCTATACAAAAATAGACAAATAGAATGTATTAGGGCTATACGGACTCGAACCGTAGACCTTCTCGGTAAAACAGATCAAACTGATTATTATCGAAATGATTCGAACTGTTTCAAAGACCCAACATGCATTTTGTTTGTTGCATTGGGCTCTTTCATCAACTGATGTAAAGATCAGTTAGTCCACCATATTTTTTCTTTACAGGAAGATAATGAGCTGGCTCCATGTGCTCTGATTTATTATTTGTATTCAGATCTAGTAGCAATACCAAAGTGTTTCAAAGAAGGGTTACCTTGACTTAGGTCTGCCTTCGGCTTAGATCAACCTAAGTTAAATGGAGTCTCTATCGTTCCGCTGCAAGAGTCGAATATGAGACTTCATACACCTTAAAGTTCATAGGATGAAAGGAGGTTTTTTTGAAGCCCTTATACTCATTATGCCTAGCATTGAATGGGCTGGGTATTTACCTTATCAACTATCAAATCAATGACGGGTTCTATTTGATTTGGCACCTAAATTCGCACCAAAATCGGACCGAACCAAATATTTGTCAGGCTATTGTTCTCTCGAATCTATGGAGTAAGACATTGATTTTTCAATAAGATCAACTATGTTCATTGCATAATAAGCTCCCTTGAAAAGCATTGGCGCACGTGTAAACGAGGTGCTCTACCTAACTGAGCTATAGCCCTTGTCATAGATATCTTAACATATAGATAATTTCTTGTCAAGATGGATATTCCCTAATCTCACATGATAACTCTTTGATCCGTTTACTGTTAACAGATTGGTATTGCTTAGAAATAATATTCTATCTATAATCCCCGAGGTGATGGGTCTTCTTTTGCGGTGATAAATTACCTACTTAACTCAGTGGTTAGAGTATTGCTTTCATACGGCAGGAGTCATTGGTTCAAATCCAATAGTAGGTAGAACTTATTAGATACCATTGCATTGACTCCGGTATCTAATAAGTTTTTCTACCCATCCTCTTTTTTTCGTTGTATCGGATTAGACTTGATTGTCTTCAATTGGCAGAATCTAAATGTGGTGTATAATAAAGAACTTCTAAAAAACTTCTTTTGATTATTTTGATGTATTGACTAGTAGGAAATAACATTGAGAGCCTCTACTCGTGTCCTAGCTCGTCTGAGAGCTAGATTCGCTTCAATCACTTGTCTCTTACCCTCAGCTCTACTCAAGTTAGCTTCAGCTATTTTAAGAGTTTGTTGAGCTTCTTGCGGATCAATGTCAGTACTCATCTCCGCATCATTTCCTAAAATGGTGATCTCATTATTCCCTATTCTAGCAAAACCACCCATCAGAGCCACCGTTAACCATTGGTCGTTGAGGCGTATTCTCAAAAGACCTATATCTACAGCCGTGGCAATAGGGGCGTGGTTTGGTAATACACCAATTTGGCCACTATTTGTGGATAAAATGATTTCTTTCACTTCTGAATCCCAAATAATTCGATTAGGAGTCAGTACACAAAGATTTAAGGTCATTTCTTCAAATTGCTCTCCACTTCTAAGTTCATAGCTTTCGCGGTAGCTTCATCGATGTTACCCACCAAATAAAAAGCCTGCTCGGGCAGACCATCTAATTCTCCGGAAAGGATCAGTTGAAACCCCCTAATTGTTTCTGCAAGACCAACATATTTTCCTGGAGAACCAGTAAATACTTCTGCCACGAAGAAGGGTTGTGATAAGAAACGCTCAATTTTTCGTGCTCTTGCTACAGTTAAACGATCCTCCTCGGATAATTCATCCAACCCAAGAATAGCTATAATGTCCTGAAGTTCTTTGTAACGTTGTGAAGTTTGCTTAACTCTTTGCGCAGTTTCATAATGTTCCTCGCCAACGATCCGAGGTTGTAACATAGTTGACGTTGAATCTAAAGGATCTACTGCTGGATAAATACCCTTGGCAGCTAATCCTCTTGATAGTACGGTAGTAGCATCTAAATGTGCAAATGTAGTGGCAGGAGCAGGGTCTGTCAAATCGTCCGCAGGTACATAAACTGCTTGGATCGAAGTTATAGATCCCTCTTTGGTAGAAGTAATTCTTTCTTGCAAAGAACCCATTTCTGTACTAAGGGTAGGTTGATAACCCACTGCAGAAGGCATTCTCCCTAATAATGCGGATACTTCTGATCCTGCTTGGACAAAACGAAAGATATTGTCGATGAATAGAAGCACATCTTGTTCATTAACATCCCGGAAATATTCTGCCATAGTTAGGGCAGTCAAACCAACTCTCATACGAGCTCCCGGCGGTTCATTCATTTGACCATAGACTAAAGCTACTTTTGATTCTGCAAGATTTTTTTCATTAATTACTCCGGATTCTTTCATTTCCATGTAAAGATCATTTCCTTCACGAGTACGTTCTCCTACTCCGCCAAATACGGATACGCCTCCATGAGCTTTGGCAATGTTGTTGATCAATTCCATGATGAGTACTGTTTTACCTACTCCAGCTCCCCCAAATAGTCCGATTTTTCCTCCACGGCGATAAGGAGCTAAAAGATCTACCACCTTAATACCTGTTTCAAAGATTGATAATTTCGTATCTAACTGTATAAAGGCAGGCGCAGATCTATGAATAGGAGATGTTGTGCGAGTATCTACAGGACCTAAATTATCAACAGGCTCTCCAAGAACGTTGAAGATTCGCCCGAGAGTAGCTCCGCCGACTGGAACACTTAGAGGAGCTCCCGTGTCAATCACTTCCATTCCTCTCATCAGCCCATCTGTAGCACTCATAGCTACAGCTCTAACTCGATTATTTCCTAATAATTGTTGTACCTCGCAAGTCACATTAATTTGTTGACCGACAGTATCTCGACCCTTAACTACCAAAGCGTTATAAATATTAGGCATTTTGCCCGGGGGAAAAACGACATCCAGTACTGGGCCAATAATTTGAGCGATACGCCCTAGTTTTTTTTCTTCAAGTGTGGAAACCGCAGGGCTAGAAGTAGTAGGATTGATTCTCATAATTATAATAAAGTGAAATATGTCGAAATCCTTTTTGGAATAATACCAAATCGAAAATAAATGTCCGATAGCAAGTTGATCAGTTAATTCAATAAGAGATAAATGGGAGATAGCACTCGATTTAGTTGGTACCACCCAACCGAATCCGATTCAATCGTTTACTCATTCAATTAGTAAATTTTCAAGTTCAGCCAATCCTTTATTTTTTTTTCATATAGATTTCCGTCTTTATATTATACCCTTTCGTAGATGAATTATGCTTATTTTCACATCTAGGATTTACATATACAACATATATTACTGTCAAGAGGGAATTTTTCTCAGTATTTAGATATTTAGATTCAAAATAAGAAAGGGATCAATTCAATTATAAACCCGCAAAACAAAGATTAGGATTGGGTTGGGTTGCGCTATATATATCAAAGAGTATACAATAATGATGTATTTGGTGAATCAAATACATGGTCTAATAACAAACCATTTTAACATAACATTTTAATGAGTTGATAATATTAATTGAATATTGAATATTTTTTGAAAGATTTTTGTTAAAGGTTTCATTCATGCCTAATCCATATCGAGTAGACCTTGTTGTTGTGAGAATTCTTAATTCATGAGTTGTAGGGAGGGACTTATGTCACCACAAACAGAGACTAAAGCAAGT